TTAAAAATAAGCTAAATAAAGCTTTTGGGCTCATACCTCAAATATAAAGGAAATCCTTTTTTTTAAAAATAAAGTGCCTGATTAAAGGATTATTCTGATAGAATAAATTAAGTAGATTTCTACCTTTATTATATTTTATAGAATTAAACTATATCTAATAATATCAAAAATTATTGTGCATCATACACTAAAATATAATTTATAAATTTTTAATTTATTTTATTCCCCCTATTTTAAATTTTTCTTAATTTAAATTCCAATAAAATATTTTTTTTTTTTATTCTTTTTTTCAGAACCCTAATCTCAATTTCCTCCAATTCTTGATTAGGGTGTTGAATTGGCTTAGAAATTAATTTATTAAGATTTATCCCTTTAATTTCTAATTCAAAAAATTTATTATCCTCCGAAGCAGCTTTAAAATATTTTTTAATCCAATCTATTGCTTCAATTAATTTTTTATTTAATATTTTAATAAAAATAATTTTATTAAAAAATTTTGAAATAAATAATTTCCTCACAATTATAATCAACTCCCCCCTTTTAATAAAAATAGGATCTGCCCCCTTTCATTTCTGATTTCCTAATATTATTGAAGGATTATCTTGATTTAATTGTTTTATTATTATATCTTGACAAAAAATTTCCCCCATAATTTTATTATCATATTACTATAATAATAATTTTTTAATAATTATTATAATTATAAATGTTATTATTGGAAGAATTGGAAGATTTAATCAAACATCTATCCGAAAATTAATATCATTCTCTTCTATTAATAATTTAGGTTGAATAATTTCAGCTTTAATTATTAGAGAAAATTTATGAATTATATACTTTATTTTTTATTCTTTTATAATTAGAATCATATGTTTTTTTTTTAATATATTAAATATTTATTTTATTAATCAATTATTTATTATTAATATAAATTTTTCAATTAAATTTTATTTCTTAATTAATTTTCTCTCTCTTGGAGGATTACCTCCATTTTTAGGATTTTTCCCTAAATGAATTATTATCAATTTTTTAATTAATAACAATATAAATTTTATTACATTTATTTTTATTATAATAAGATTAATTATATTATTTATTTATATTCGAATTATTTATTCTTCCATAATTTTTAATTTTTTAAAAATAAAATGATTAAAAATTTATATTAAAAATAAAAATTTATTATTTATTAATATTCTTAGAATAATTTCATTATTAGGTATAATTTTTAGAACTTTTTTTTTTATATAAGACTTTAAGTTATATAAACTAATAATCTTCAAAATTATAAATAAAGAAATTCTTTAAGTCTTAATATATTTATATTTATATATTCCTTAAAATTTGCAATTTTAAATCAATTATTGACTATAAGACTTATAATAAAAGAGATTATTTCTCGTTAATAAATTTACAATTTATCGCTTAAACTCAGCCATTTTATTGCGAAAATGACTTTATTCAACAAATCATAAAGATATTGGAACATTATATTTTATTTTTGGTATTTGAGCAGGAATAGTAGGAACATCTTTAAGATTACTTATTCGTACTGAATTAGGTAATCCTGGATCTTTAATTGGAGATGATCAAATTTATAATACTATTGTAACAGCTCATGCTTTTATTATAATTTTTTTTATAGTTATACCTATTATAATTGGAGGATTTGGAAATTGACTTGTACCTCTTATACTTGGAGCCCCAGATATAGCTTTCCCCCGTATAAATAATATAAGATTTTGATTACTTCCCCCTTCTTTAATTTTATTAATTTCTAGAAGAATTGTAGAAAATGGAGCAGGGACTGGTTGAACAGTTTACCCCCCCCTCTCTTCTAATATTGCCCATAGAGGAAGTTCAGTAGATTTAGCTATTTTTTCTCTTCATTTAGCAGGAATTTCTTCAATTTTAGGAGCTATTAATTTTATTACTACAATCATTAATATACGAATTAATAATATATCATTTGATCAAATACCTTTATTTATCTGAGCAGTAGGTATTACAGCACTATTACTATTATTATCTTTACCAGTATTAGCTGGAGCTATTACTATACTACTTACAGATCGAAATTTAAATACTTCTTTTTTTGACCCTGCAGGAGGAGGAGATCCAATTCTTTATCAACATTTATTCTGATTTTTTGGACACCCTGAAGTTTATATTTTAATTTTACCAGGATTTGGTATAATTTCACATATTATTTCTCAAGAAAGAGGAAAAAAAGAAACATTTGGATGTTTAGGTATAATTTATGCTATAATAGCAATTGGGTTATTAGGATTTATTGTTTGAGCTCATCATATATTCACAGTAGGTATAGATATTGATACTCGTGCTTATTTTACCTCAGCAACTATAATTATTGCAGTTCCTACAGGAATTAAAATTTTTAGATGATTAGCAACTCTTCATGGAACTCAAATTAATTATAGACCTTCAATTTTATGAAGATTAGGATTTGTTTTTCTATTTACAGTTGGTGGATTAACAGGAGTAATTTTAGCTAATTCTTCTATTGATATTATACTTCATGATACTTATTATGTAGTTGCCCATTTCCATTATGTTTTATCTATAGGAGCTGTATTTGCTATTATAGGAGGATTTATTCATTGATATCCTTTATTTACCGGACTTAATTTAAATCCTTATTTATTAAAAATTCAATTTTTAACAATATTTTTAGGAGTTAATTTAACTTTTTTTCCTCAACATTTTTTAGGATTAGCAGGAATACCTCGTCGATATTCTGATTATCCTGATAGATTTCTTATATGAAATATTATTTCATCATTTGGATCTTATATTTCTCTTATTTCTATAATAATAATAATAATTATTATTTGAGAATCTATAATTAATCAACGAATTATCCTTTTCTCTTTAAATATATCATCCTCTATTGAATGATTACAAAATTTACCTCCATCAGAACATTCTTATAATGAACTTCCTATTTTAAGAAATTTCTAATATGGCAGATTATATGTAATGGATTTAAACCCCATTTATAAAGGATTATCCTTTTTTTAGAAATGGCAACTTGATACAGAATCAATTTTCAAAATAGAGCTTCTCCTCTTATAGAACAAATTATTTTTTTTCATGATCATACATTAATCATTTTAATTATAATTACTATTTTAGTAAGATATCTAATAATAAATTTATTTTTTAATAAATTTATTAATCGATTTTTATTAGAAGGTCAAATAATTGAATTAATTTGAACAATTATTCCAGCTATTACATTAATTTTTATTGCTTTTCCATCTTTACGATTACTTTATTTACTAGATGAAATTAATAATCCTTTAATTACCTTAAAATCAATTGGCCATCAATGATATTGAAGTTATGAATATTCTGACTTTAATAATATTGAATTTGATTCATATATATTTCAATATGAAAAAAATTCTTCTAAAAATTTTCGATTATTAGATGTTGATAATCGAATTATTTTACCAATAAATAATCAAATTCGAATTATAGTTACAGCAACTGATGTAATTCATTCCTGAACTATTCCTTCTCTTGGAATTAAAATTGATGCCAATCCAGGTCGTTTAAATCAAACAAGTCTATTTATTAATCGTCCTGGAATTTTTTTTGGACAATGTTCAGAAATTTGTGGAGCTAATCATAGTTTTATACCAATTGTAATTGAAAGAATTTCAATTAATAATTTTATTAATTGAATTAATAATTATTCATCATTAGATGACTGAAAGCAAGTATTGGTCTCTTAAATCACTTTATAGTAAATTAGCAATTACTTCTAATGAAAGAATTAGTTAAATAATAACATAAATATGTCAAATTTAAATTATTGCTCCAGTAATATTCTTTTATTCCACAAATAATACCTATTAATTGAATTATAATATTTATTTATTTTATTTTAACCTTTATTTTATTTAATATTATAAATTATTATATTTTTTATCCTAAAAATAAAAATAATTTATTTCCTTTAACAAAAATTTTAAAAAAAAATCTTAATTGAAAATGATAACAAATCTTTTTTCTATTTTTGACCCCACAACTAATATTTTTAATTTATCTTTAAATTGAATTAGTACTTTAATTGGTTTATTAATTATTCCTTATTCATTTTGATTAATTCCTAATCGACAATTTATTTTATGAAATTTTATTATTAATAAACTTCATAATGAATTTAAAACTTTATTAGGCACTAATAGATTTAATGGATCATCTTTTATTTTTGTTTCTTTATTTTCTTTTATTTTATTTAATAATTTTTTAGGATTATTTCCATATATTTTTACTAGAACAAGACATTTAACTATTTCATTATCTTTATCTCTTTCTTTATGATTAAGATTTATATTTTATGGATGAATTAATAATTCTCAACATATATTTATTCATATAATTCCTCAAGGAACTCCTAGTATTCTTATACCTTTTATAGTATTAATCGAAACTATTAGAAATATTATCCGACCTGGAACTCTAGCAGTACGATTAACTGCTAATATAATTGCAGGTCATTTATTATTAACATTATTAAGAAGAACTGGAAATAATATTTCCTTTTTTATATTATTTATTTTAATTTTTATACAAATTTTACTTTTAATTTTAGAATCAGCTGTAGCTATTATTCAATCTTATGTAATTGCAATTTTAAGAACTTTATACTCTAGAGAAGTTAACTAATGAAAATACACAATAATCATCCATTTCACTTAGTAGATTATAGTCCTTGACCTTTTACAGGAGCTATTGGAGTAATAACTTTAGTCACAGGAATAATTAAATGATTCCATGAATTTAATATTTACCTATTATTATTAGGTTACTTTATTGTAATTTTAACTATATATCAATGATGACGAGATATTTGCCGAGAAGGTACATTTCAAGGTAAACATACTATTAAAGTTTCAAAAGGTTTACGTTGAGGTATAATTCTTTTTATTATTTCAGAAATCTTTTTCTTTTTATCTTTTTTTTGAGCTTTTTTTCATAGAAGATTATCTCCTAATATTGAAATTGGAGCTTCTTGACCTCCTATAAGAATCTCAACATTTAATCCATTCCAAATTCCTTTATTAAATACTATTATTTTAATTACCTCAGGAGTCACTGTCACCTGAACTCATCATGCTATTATAGAAAATAACCATTCCCAAACCATTCAAAGTTTATTTATTACAATTACTCTAGGAATTTATTTTACAATTCTTCAAGCTTATGAATATTTAGAAGCATCATTTTCTATTGCTGATAGAATTTATGGATCTACTTTTTTTATAGCTACAGGATTCCATGGATTACATGTAATTATTGGAACATTATTTTTAATCATTTGTTTTTTTCGTCATATTAATTTTCATTTTTCTAATAAACATCATTTTGGGTTTGAAGCAGCAGCTTGATATTGACATTTTGTTGACGTAGTATGATTATTCCTTTATATCTCCATTTATTGATGAGGAAATTAATTTATTTATATAATATATTTAGTATATTTGATTTCCAATCAAAAAGTTTAATTAATTTAATATAAATAATTAACTTATTAATTATATTATCAATTATTTTTATTATTATTTCTAATATTATAATATTAATATCTTTAATTCTCTCTAAAAAATCATTTATAGATCGAGAAAAAAATTCCCCCTTTGAATGTGGATTTGATCCTAAATCTTCAGCTCGTCTACCTTTTTCATTACATTTTTTTTTAATTACAGTAATTTTTTTAATTTTTGATATTGAAATTGCTTTAATTTTTCCACTAATTTTCTGTTTTAATTTAGTAAATATTATTTCTTTTACTAAAATTAGATTTTTTTTCTTAATTATATTATTAATTGGATTATATCATGAATGAAATCAAAATATACTTAATTGAACAAATTAGGATTATAGTTTAAAAAAAACATTTGATTTGCATTCAAAAAACATTGAAATCAATTTATCTTAAATAAGAAGCAATTTTTGCATTTAATTTCGACTTAAAAGAAAGAGTTTAATTTTACTCCTTATTTATTAATTGAAACCAAAATAGAGGTATATCACTGTTAATGATATTATTGAATTAAACTCCAATTAAGAAATATATTAATATAAGCTTCTAACTTATAATATAGTGGTTAATATCCATTAATATTTCTTTATTTATTTTATTTATATAGTTTATTAAAAACATTACATTTTCATTGTAAAAAAAAAATAATTTTTTTTATAAATATTTAAAGATCAATGATCTCCATAATATCTTCAATATTATACTCTAATTTATAAGCTATTTAAATTAAAATATTATTATCATATAATAAATTATTATTCATAAAATAAATCTAAATAAATAAATCTTAAAATTATTAATTTGAAAAAAATTATAAAAAATTGAATAATTCTTTAAAATATTATATATTCCTTGACCTCTATAAATCTCTCTTCAACCTAAATCAATATTTTTATTTAAATTATAACCTACATTTAAAAAATAATAATTTAATCCATAAGTTGATAAATTAGGTATAAATCATATTAAAGATAAAAAATTTCTTAATTTATAAAATAATAAAAATTTATTATTAGAATAAATTACTATTTTTCTTATTATATAACCCATTAAAAACCCTATAAATATAACATATAAAACCATAACCTTTATATTAAAAGGTAAATAAATTATATAAGGATAATCAAAAATTATTCAACTTAAAAATCTACCTGCAACTAAACTTATAAATAATAATATAAATATTCTTTTTAATATAATATAATCTTCATCATATAAATTATAAACAACTATTAAGTTATAATCATTAATTATTAAATAAAATAATAAACGAATAGTATAAAATATAGTCAAACCTGTAGAAAAATAATATAAAATAAAAATTAATAAATTTAAATTTCTTATTCTAACTATTTCTAAAATTAAATCTTTTGAATAAAATCCTGCTAAAAAAGGAATCCCACATAAAGATAAATTAGAAATTCTTAAACATAAAGAAGTTAAAGGAAGATAAATTCTAATACCCCCTATATAACGAATATCTTGAATATCATTTATTATATGAATAATTAACCCAGCACATATAAATAATAAAGCTTTAAATATAGCATGAGTTAATAGATGAAAAAAAGCTAAGTCAGAAAATCCCATTCTTAAAATTCTTATTATTAAACCTAATTGACTTAAAGTAGATAAAGCAATAATTTTTTTTAAATCAAATTCATAATTAGCAGAAATACCCGCTATTATTATAGTTAGGCCTGATAATAATAATAATAATTTTAAAAAAAATATATTTTCTAATATTAAATTAAAACGAATTAATAAATATACCCCAGCTGTAACTAAAGTAGAAGAATGAACTAAAGCAGATACAGGAGTAGGAGCTGCTATAGCAGCAGGTAACCAAGAACTAAAAGGAATTTGAGCACTTTTAGTTATAGCAGCAATAATTAATAATAACCTAATAATCTTTATAATATAATCATTATTTATAAAATTTAAATAAAAAATATAGTTTCATCTTCCATAATTTATTATTCATGAAATTAATATTAAAATTATTACATCCCCAATTCGATTTGATAAAGCAGTTAATATACCAGCATTATAAGATTTAATATTTTGATAAAAAATTACTAAACAATAAGAAACTAAACCTAAACCATCCCACCCTAAAAAAATTCTAATTATATTTGGGCTAATAATTAATAAAATTATTGAAAATACAAATAATAAAACTAATATAATAAATCGATTTAAATTTAATTCAGAACTTATATATCTTTTTCTATAATAAATTACAGAAGAGGAAATTAATAATACAAACATTATAAATAATAAAGATATTCAATCTAACAAAATTGACATAACAATTATTATTGAATTAAAAGAAATAATCTCCCACTCTAAAAAAATAACTAAATCCTCTATAATAAAATATATTATAAAAAAAAAATTAATTAATCTAAAAAAAAATAAAAAAAAAAATCTAATAAAACAAATTGAACTACTATTATATTTCATAATTTAAAATGATAAATATCATATTTTTGATTCCACAAATCAATATTTTTTTTAAATTATTTAAATCTAAAATCAAATTATTACAAAATCAATTTTTAAAACTAAAATATTTAAAGGTAATCAGTGTAATATTAATAATAAATATTCACGAGAAACTCCGGTATAAAATCTATATATTCTTATATTATATTTTCCATGTTGAGTAAAGGAATATAAATATAATCTATATGCCGCTCTAAAAAAAGAAATTATAACTAATATAATTATTGTTAAATAAGATCATCTAACTATTCTATTAATTAAACTTATTTCCCCTATTAAGTTTAAAGAGGGGGGAGCTGCTATATTTGAAGATATAAGTAAGAATCATCATAAACTTAATGAAGGTATAAAATTTATTAAACCCTTATTAATATATAGTCTTCGCCTATGTAATCGCTCATAATTAATATTAGCTAAACAAAATATACCTGAAGAACATAATCCATGTCCAATTATTATAATATAAGAACCTATAAAACCTCAATAATTTATTGACATAATACCACAAATTACTAATCTTATATGAGCAACAGAAGAATAAGCAATTAAAGATTTTATATCAACTTGACATAAACAATTTAATCTAATATAAAATCCTCCCACTAATCTAATAATAATTCAAATAAAATTTAATTTTATCGCAATTTTCTGGAAAAAGATTATAATTCGTAAAAGGCCATAACCTCCTAGTTTTAATATAATTCCTGCTAAAATTATAGAGCCTGAAACAGGAGCCTCAACATGTGCCTTAGGTAATCATAAATGAATAAAATATATAGGTATTTTAACTAAAAAAGCTAAAATTATTGATAAATATAGTATATAAAAATCTATATTAAAAAATTTTAAATAATAAAAAATTATGCAATTATACTCATAAAAAATAAAAAAAATTCCTATTAATATTGGTAAAGAAGCAAATAAAGTATAAAATAATAAATATATACTAGCTTGAATTCGTTCAGGTTGATACCCTCAACCTATAATTAATAATAATGTAGGAATTAAACTTCCTTCAAAAAATAAATAAAATATAAATAAATTTATTATTCTAAAAGTTAAATATAATATGATTAATAAAATAATAATATTAAGTAAAAAAAAATTTGTAAAAAAATTATTTTTTTTTAACCTCTCTCTTGATATCACTATTAATATACAAATTCAAATTCTTAAAATAATTAATCCAAAAGAAATTAAATCACAACCTATTATATAACTAATATTACAAAAATTTATAATATTAATATTTAAAAATATAAATATTATTATTATTAATATTATTGTAATTTGAACCATTCAAAATAAATTTTTAAAAAAACATAAAGGAATTATAAAAATTAATATAAATAAAAATTTTATCATTTATAATAAACTAAAACTTTGAAAATAATCATTTCCATGAGTTCGAATTATTGAAACTAAAATTGATAATCCTAAAGCTCCTTCACAAACAGAAAATAATAAAAAAATTATTAATATATATATATCATTTATTAAAAAGTTAAAAAATATAAATATAAAAAAAAAAATTCTTAAAACAATAAATTCTAATCTTAATAAAACAATTAATAAATGTTTATGTTTAGAAACAAAAATTATATTACCAATAATAAATATAATTATAATAATTAATCATATATTTAATATTATCATTTGTTTTTATAGTTTAAAATAAAACATTGGTCTTGTAAACCAAAAATAAATTATTATTTTAAAAACTTCAAAGAAAAAGAATATCTTTATCTATAATCTCCAAAATTATAATTTTTCTTAAACTATTCTTTGATATTACAAAAATATTTTTATCATTATTAATTATCATAATTTCTATTTTAATAATATTTTTAAATCATCCTCTTTCTATAGGATTAACAATTTTAATTCAAACTCTATTAACATGCTTATTAAGAGGAATACTTTCATATTCTTACTGATTTTCTTATATTTTATTTTTAGTTTTTCTTGGAGGACTTTTAGTTCTTTTTATTTATGTATCAAGTATTGCATCTAATGAATTATTTCAATCTAATTTTTTTTTAAAATTAATTTTTAATTTTATATTAATTTTTATTTTTATTTTAAGAATTATATATATATATAATATAAATTGATTAAATTTATTCTTTAATTATGAAACAAAAAATTTAATAAATTTTTTTTTATTTTTTAATAATGAAAATAAAATTAATTTATCTAAATTATATAATAATCAAACTTATATAATAATAATAATATTAATTACTTATCTTTTTATTACATTAGTAGCAGTAGTAAAAATCACTAATATTTTTTTTGGACCTTTACGATCAATTAATTTTTAAAATACTAATGATAAATAAATTTTTACCTTTACGAAAAACCCATCCCCTATTAAAAATTATTAATAGATCTTTAATTGATCTACCATCTCCTTCTAATATTTCATCATGATGAAATTTTGGATCTTTATTAGCTTTATGTTTAATTGTTCAAATTATTACTGGATTATTTTTAACAATATACTATACAGCAAATATTGAATTAGCTTTTTATAGAGTTAATTATATTTGCCGTAATGTAAATTATGGGTGATTAATTCGAACTTTACATGCCAATGGAGCATCATTTTTCTTTATTTGTATTTATCTTCATATTGGTCGAGGAATTTATTATGAATCTTTTAATTTAAAATATACTTGAATTATAGGAGTAATTATTTTATTTATTTTAATAGCAACAGCATTTATAGGTTATGTTTTACCTTGAGGTCAAATATCATTTTGAGGAGCAACAGTAATTACAAATTTATTGTCTGCTATCCCTTATTTAGGAAATATATTAGTAAATTGAATTTGAGGAGGATTTGCCGTTGACAATGCTACTTTAACTCGATTCTATTCATTTCATTTTTTATTTCCTTTTATTATCCTAATATTAACTATAATTCATTTATTATTTTTACATCAAACAGGATCTAATAATCCTTTAGGTATTAATAGAAATTTAGATAAAATTCCATTTCATCCATTTTTTACTTTTAAAGATATAATTGGATTTATTATTTTATTATTTATTTTAATTTTATTAACATTAATTAACCCTTATCTATTAGGAGATCCTGATAATTTTATTCCAGCTAATCCCCTAGTTACACCTATTCATATTCAACCTGAATGATATTTTTTATTTGCATATGCAATTTTACGATCTATTCCTAATAAACTAGGGGGAGTTATTGCATTAGTAATATCTATTTTAATTTTAATTATTTTACCATTTACTTTTAATAAAAAAATTCAAGGAATTCAATTTTATCCTATTAATCAAATCTTATTTTGATTTATAGTAATAACAATTATATTATTAACATGAATTGGAGCTCGTCCTGTAGAAAATCCTTATATTATTACAGGTCAATTATTAACTATTATTTATTTTTTATATTTCATTATTAATCCTATTATAAATAAATATTGAGATAATTTATTATTTAATAATTAATTAATGAGCTTGTAAAAGCATTTGTTTTGAAAACTTAAGAAAGAATTATTATTCTATTAATTTATACTAAAAATTATTAACTAACTTAAAAAAATTATTACTCCTACAAAAAATAATAAAAAATTTAAAGAAATAGGTAAATATCTTTTTCAAGATAAATATATTAATTTATCATAACGATAACGTGGTAAAGTTCCTCGAACTCAAATAAATAAAAAAGAAATAAATGATAATTTTAAATAAAAATCAAATCTTAAACTATAACCTCCTAAATAAATTAAAACAAATAATATTCTTATAAATAAAATTCTTGAATATTCAGCTAAAAAAATTAAAGCAAACCCTCCTCTTCTATATTCAATATTAAACCCAGAAACTAATTCTCTCTCCCCCTCAGCAAAATCAAAAGGAGTACGATTAGTTTCAGCTAATATAGAAGAAATTCAACATAATCTTAAAGGAAATATAAAAAAAATAAATCAAATTATTTCTTGATAATTTTTAAAACTTATTATATTAAAATCTATAATTATAATAATAGCAGATAATAAAATTAAAGCTAAACTAACTTCATAAGAAATAGTTTGAGCCACTGACCGTAAACCCCCTAATAATGCATAATTAGAATTAGAAGATCATCCTGAAATTATTACTGTATAAACCCCTAAACTAGTACAACATAAAAAAAATAAAATACCTAAACTAAAACTAACTATATTATAATAATAGGGAATTAATATTCAAATTATTAATGATAAAACAAATCCTACAACAGGAGAAAAATAATAAGATATATAATTTGAATAATTAGGAAAAATTTGTTCTTTAGTAAATAATTTAATAGCATCTGAAAAAGGCTGTAAAAGACCTACTATACCCAATTTATTAGGACCTTTACGAATTTGAATATAACCTAAAACCTTACGTTCTAATAAAGTTAAAAAAGCTACACCAATTAACACCCCTAAAATCAAAATTAATATCCCAACTATATATATAATTAAATCATTTATTATCATTTACTATATATATAATTAATTATATATTTATGACTTCTAAAATCATCACATTTATCTGTCAAAATAGCTTAATTTTTATATTATAATTATTAAAATTCTTATATTAAAATTATTTTTAATATTTGATCCTTTCGTACTAAAATATTAATTTTTCTTAAAGATAGAAACCAACCTGGCTTACACCGGTTTGAACTCAGATCATGTAAGATTTTAATGATCGAACAGATCAAAATTTTAAACTTTTGCATTTAAATTTTATCTTAATCCAACATCGAGGTCGCAAACTTTTTTTTTTATTTGAACTAAAAAAAAAAATTACGCTGTTATCCCTAAGGTAATTTAATCTTTTAATCGATAAAATCGGATCATATATTCATTTATTAATGTTTAAATTTTAAAAAAAGTTATTTTAATTTTTCTATCACCCCAATAAAATAATTAATATAATTTTAATTAAAAAATTTATAAAAAATAAAAATTATTTTAATAATTAAACTCTATAGGGTCTTCTCGTCTTTTAAATTTATTTTAGCTTTTTTACTAAAAAATTAAATTTTATAAATTAATAAGAGACAGTTAATATTTCATGAAATCCTTCATACAAGTCACCAATTAAGAGACTAATGATTATGCTACCTTTGTACAGTCAAAATACTGCAGCCCTTTAATAATTTATCAGTGGGCAGATTAGACTTTAAATTATTAACAAAAAGACATGTTTTTGATAAACAAGTGAATATATAAATTTGCCGAATTCCTTTTATTAAATTTAAATAAACTATTATTATTATTATAAAATTTATTTATATACTAATTTTATCATTATAACTAATTTTTAATTATTATAAATTATTTTTTTATAAAAAATTAAATATTTATATTAAATTTTAAATTTAAATAAAATTATTTACAAAAAATTATAATTTTTAAACAATATAAATTTTAAAAATTTTATTTAAATAAAAATATTATAAAAATTTATTTTAAAGCTTATCCCTTAAAATATTTTATATTAAAAAAAAAAATATTAAATAAAATAATATTTTTCAATTTAATATCTAAAATTAAATTTTTTTCTAAAAAAACTAGATATATTTAAAAACGAATAACATTTCATTTCTAATTAATTATTTAAAATAATTATGCAATATTAACTTTTATAATTAATTAACTCTTTTAAATTCGAGAAATTTCTATTTAAAAATATTTATTAATAAACTCTGATACACAAGATACAATAAATAAAATTTACTTTTTCATAAATTTATTTTCAAATATTTTTCAAATTTCTTTTACAATACTAATTAATTATAAATTTTATAATTTTTTCTAAAAAAAATACTTTAACCCCCATTAAATATTTTTTCTTTAAAAATTATTTTATTAATTATAATCTTATTAATTTTTCCCCCTCAAATTAATTAATTTTTTAATATCTTTTCAATGTAAATGAAATACTTTATCAAGCTCTAATTTGTTCTTTCTAGAAACACTTTCCAGTACTTCTACTTTGTTACGACTTATTTCAATTTATTAATGAAAGCGACGGGCAATATGTGCATATTTTAATTTATAATCATTTTAATAAAATAAATAAAATTACATTTAAATCCACCTTCAAATATTTATTTCAAAATATTATTCATTTAATTTTATTTTATTGTAATCCATCATATTCTTAATAATTATCTGCATCTTGATCTGAACTAATTTATTTAAAAATTTTTAAATATTATTTTCATTAAAAAACATTTTTTTAACAACGATATACAAAATATTTTATTTAAATATATATATATATATATATATTTATAATAGTATTAAGTAAATTTATTCGTGGATTATCAATTATTAGACAGATTCCTCTAAATGAACTAAAATACCGCCAACTTATTTAAGTTTCAATAAATCATTATTTACTATTTTAGTATTTAATTTAATTTTTAATAATAGGGTATCTAATCCTAGTTTTTTAAAAAATTTTTTTAAATCATAATATAATTCAAAATTTTCTTCAATTAAAATTTCACCTAATAATATAATATTTAATTTTTATTTTTATTATTTAATATTTACTAATAAAATTTAAATTATATTTTGTTTAACCGCAACTGCTGGCACAAAATTTGTTTATAATAAATAAAATATTACTAAATCTTAATTTCTTAAATTTTTAATATTAATTACTACTATAATTATATTTTATTATTAAAATAATATAAAATTCATACTAAAATTTGCATGTAAAATAAATTTAAATTAAATTTTTTTAAATCATAATTTTTTTATTTATATGTAGAATTTTTCGCATAGAATTTTTTTTTTTTTTTTTTTATATTAAATATTTAATTAATATTATAATTAATATTAAATATTTAACTAATATTAAATATTTAATTAATATTATAATTAATGTTAAATATTTAATTAAAATTACTATTAATATTAAATATTTAATTAATATTAAATATTTAACTAATATTATAATTAATGTTAAATATTTAATTAAAATTATTATTAATATTAAATATTTAATTAATATTAAATATTTAATTAATATTATAATTAATATTAAATATTTAATTAATATTAAATATTTAACTAATATTATAATTAATGTTAAATATTTAATTAAAATTATTATTAAAATTAAATATTTATTAATATAATTAATATTAAATATTTAATAATTAATATAATAATTAAATTAAATATTTATTATTCTTTTAAATAAATAATTAAATAATTATTATTAATTATTAAATATTAAATAATTTCTTTCTTTTTTTTCCTTAATATTAAATTAAATACCAAAATGGCTATTTAAATTTTTATAATTTAATAAATTATAATAAATTAATATAATTATAATTTATTAAATGTAATTTAATTTAATAAATTATTAAAATTAATAATTTATTAAATATTTAATTAATTATTATAATTAATATTAAATATTTAATATAATTAATATATATATATATATATATAAATTATTTATGACACCATTTTTAATTTTTTTTTTTATAATAGAAAAAA